AATAATTGGAAATAATGTATCAAGCTTCTTCATAGTATTATCCATTAATAATGAATTTTCTAACAATTGACTCCGTACCACTGAAATATTTGGTCGTATGCTTGAAAGATAACCCAAAAAATCAAAGGAATGCTTGGATAATTGGTTTATATGGATTCGTCTTGGTTGAGACCATACATAAAAATGACATTGCCAAAAATTGACAAGATAATATCTCCACTTATTCATCAGAAGAGGAGTATCTTTTGATACCAGAATCGATTTTCCTTGATAGCTAACATACTGTATAAAAGGATCCTTGAAGAACCATAAGGTGGCCGGAAATAAGACTTCTTCGACAGGATATTTTATTTTTTCATAAAAACGTATTCGCTCAAAAAAGATCCCAAAAGAGGTTAATCGTAAATGATTAGATTGGTTACGGAGAAAAAGTAAAATAGATTCGTATTCACATACATAAGAATTGTATAGGAGCAAGAATAATCTTTGATTACTTTTTGCAAAAATGGATTTTGGGCGAGTAATAAGAGTATTCCAACTATAATACTCATTAAGAAAGAGCCGTAATAAATGCAAAGAAGAGGGATCTTTCACGTAGTAGCGAAGGGTTTGAACCAAGATTTCCAGATGGATGGGGTAGGGTATTAGTACATCTGATGCATAATTTAAATGTGGAAATTTATCCTCGAAAAAGGGAAATATTGAATGAATTGATCGTAAATTATAAGATTTTACGGTTTCTGTCTCCTCTAAGGAGGATACTAATCGTAGGGAAAACGGAATTTCCACAATGACTGCAAATCCCTCCGATATCATTTGAGAATACAAATTTTTTGGGTACCCAAAAAATTTATTTTGATTAGAATCATTAACGGAAATAATCAAATGATTCTGTTGATACATTCGACTAATTAAACGTTTTATAATTAGTAAACTGGATTTCTTGTCATAACCTACATTATCCAATAAAACGGATCCATTTAAACCACGATCATGAGCAAGGGCATAAATATACTCCCGAAAGATAAGTGGGTATAGTAAATGGTGTTGCTGAGATCTATATAATTCGAAATATCCTTGAAAGTCTTCCATTTAAAATTCAATTTTGAATCATAAAAGAAATAGATGATTTATTGGGTTATCAAATGATACATAGTACGATACAGTTAAAACAAGGTATTTATAGTAAGAAAAAACTAGATACCTCGGAAACAAGTCAAACTCATCAACGGACTCTCTAGAACCTCCCCTTCCTTTCCAGATAATAGATTTATATTCATTTATAGGATAAGAAGATAGGATAGTTAGAAGCCCTTTATTTTATCAATCCAATCGCTCTTTTGATTTTGAAAAAAGAAATCTCTTTATCAATATACTACCTTCTTCTACACATTTATCTCTACCCCATAAAGGGGAATAGCTAATAGTTAGGACTCATAAGAAATTTCTAATCCACTCATCGGAAAAGATTTTCCCGCATTAGGCACTAATATATTTTTAACATCTAATTAGATGGGGAATCATTCAAAAATTAAGAACAGAAGCTCGTTACTTTGTTATTTCCCTAGAATTGGAACCTCTAATAAGGCTCTACCCATTTATTCACTCGACCCCCCCCCAAAAAAAAAAATTCTTTTTTAATTGAATTGAAACAATTGAAATAAGATTTTGGACCTATTCAATAAGAAAGAATGAAATATTCTCAGAATTATCCATTGCTACGACATGCTGCTTTTTCCATTGATTCTTTTCAGGATCAGTCGTGGTCTTACAAACTCTACCGATGGTATGGACGAATCTGTTTCTTCATACAAATGTGTAAAAGATGCTAGCCGCACTTAAAAGCCGAGTACTCTACCGTTGAGTTAGCAACCCAAATAAACAAATTAGAATGTGTAGATACAATCAGAATCCCAATAAATAACGAAATTGAATGGCACAACATAATCAAACCATTAAAAAAACAATGAAAAAAAAAACTCTAACCCGCTCTAAACATAATAAAAATGAACAAATCCGACGAAAATATAAAAATTATCAAATAAAAGATAAAATAAAGTCAAAGATTTTCCAATATTTATAGACCGCCTCCTGGCTCTCTTCTCTTATATTATATTATCCATTAATTTAGTATATATCGAGTTTGATTGATTTAAATCTTAATCAAAAAAGACTTCCTGTATGACAGAAAATCTAAGAAGATTATTTGAATGAAATAAAATCTATGGAACAGGGATAAATGGATCCGTTTATCCACGATCGGATTATATTTATTTGATACACTGTTGTCAATATTAATATTGACAAAAGCGTAAGCATACAAAAGATAAAACAAGTTCTAAATAGAACTAACAATTTTGATTTCAATCAATTAAAATTAAATAATTAATTTTAATTGAAATATAAAAAAACGAAAGACTTGTGTTGGATTGGCACTACACTATCACTATATAGAATATTAAGTGAAAGACTTAATTAAGGAAGACGGGGGAGAAGTAGAAAAAAACGAAGTTTATTCAATAACTAAAACTAAAATAATCAGGTTTAGTCCTTTGTTTTTTTTTGTTCAAAGAGTTCCAACGAAAATCATCCCATCGGGGGTAATGTCAAATTTTTATGTCTATAGAACACATTACTTCTACGTCTATATCATTTCTTATTTATTCACTTGATCTTTTTTTCTATTTTATTTCATTAATTGAATTTTGTTTGTTGATTAACGCTGAAGTTCCGTAAAAACTCCCGCCTTTTTTAAAATATCATGAACAGTTCCCGTAGGTTGAGCGCCTTTTTCAAGGAAGTATAGAATAGCAGGAACATTTAAAAAAATTTGATTGGTTATCGGATCATAAAAACCCACTTTCCGAAGATCTCTTCCCTCTCGTCGGGATCGAACATCAATTGCAACGATTCGATAAATGGCTCATTGGGATAGATGAACAATACCCCCCCTAGAAACGTATAAGAGGTTTTCCCCTCGTACGGCTCGAGAAAATTCTAAATTATGTCTATGTATAGAATTACAATATCAAATATATCCATCAAATCATCAAATTAATTAGACTATTGATTTTAGCCCTTTTTTTTCTTATTCTTACCCAACAAAAAAATTAGTCATATTTGCACCCTCATAACTCAAGTTGGATAACTCTGAAATAACGCAAAAGAGAAACCCTTTATTTTATTTTAGATACTGCATCTATTGAGCGGTCTCTAACCCTTTAATTGCCTGTCTTCTTTAAGAATCCATTTTGATTCTTCATTCTGATCCAGTTGTTCAGACAATTGAAAATGGTATTTCCTTGTTCCAGGATCTTTGCCTTGAATCATTGGGTTTAGACATTACTTCGGTGATCTTTAAATCTTTCAAAATGGCAGCAACATACCATTTTTTGTGATTTCTTTATGTCAAAGAATCATACGAATGTTTGATTCCTGCGTAATACACTTTTTGATTTGATCGAAAGAGTTTTACCAATTTCAACAAATCTTCCCTTTGAATTGGAAATTTTCTCGAATGGGCTCCTTTTAATTTATGTATCAAAATATACTTACGAAGTTGTTCCAATTTGTTGATTGATACTAACCCTAGATTCTTGCCTCTGAAAAATAAAAAAAAAATACTTTCTACTCGAGCTCCATCCTATACTATATTCTATCACCCCCCCCCCCCCAAAAAAAAGGAGGTTACAGCGGAATAGAACAAATGATGTCGAGCCAAGAGCACTTTCATTCCTATAATAAATATATATAAAAGTGGTGGATGTAAGACTCCACAGCGGATCATGTCCTTCAAGTCGCACGTTGCTTTCTACCACATCGTTTTAAACGAAGTTTTACCATAACATTCCTTCAGTTTGGAACCCATATGTAATTGATTCAATTATGAAATCATGAATAATCATTGGTTCGGTTGGTACATAGTAATCTATACCTTTTTCTTCTATATGAAAAAAGGAGAGTCTCAGCAAGAATAAATCAATTTAACCCCTTTTTTTTAGATTAATAGAATTTAATCTTGGAAATTCTATAAAATAAAAATAGAACTCCTTTTTTTATAAATTATTTTGATTCTTTTATTTATATCATTCTAAATTTGAAACTCTTTTTCTATTTTTCTATTATTGGAAAAATCAAATTAGTTAACTAAATTATAACTGATATAACAGGAATAAATAAATATAATACGAAGAAATCAAGTTATTTTGAATCTGTATCTTCAAGTAAGATAATAGTGATAGAATAAATTCAACAATTTCACACTTCTTCAAGTACCAAGAACTTATACTTCTAGCGGTTCATTACAAAGATTTAATTGATTGAAAAATCTCCTATCCGATATAATTATTTTCATTTTGCAAAACATAAAGTTTTACAGCAAGGACCTTTTGTTTTTTATCATCCGTTTATCATTAGTAAGAGAGAGATAAATTCATATTGGAATAAACAGTATGTGATTAAAAAAAGATAGATAAAAAACACTGATGTAAGACAAGATTGAAATTTTATGTTGTTATTTTTTCATATTTATACTGTAAAATCATTGTTATTTAACGAATTGCAACTGAATTCAATTTCCCATTTCATATGCGTGTTATTTGAACTCAAACAAATTTGTGCAAAAGATATGATTCCGCCAATTATTAAAAAATAATAATCAGATTCTATACTAGATTATATACTAATATTCTATTAGTAATATTCTATTAGTAATCTTAATACAGATTATCTTAATACGGAAGGCTGTTCTAAAAAGCAATCTTTATATATATATAAATATATTATTTTATTATGATATATATTTTATATATATATATAAATATATTGATATTATTATGTTAATATAATGATTATATAATAATATATATACATATATACTGGGTATGCTCTGGGACGGAAGGATTCGAACCTCCGAATAGCGGGACCAAAACCCGTTGCCTTACCACTTGGCCACGCCCCATTTATTTCTATTCGATACTAATAAATAAACACTAATATTGGTACGGGTTATTCGTCAACTCCAGTCTAAATATCTATTTTTATAAAATGGATTACTAGAATTTTTCTACATGGAAACTATACACGTAGACATAGAATTAAACTGAATTTATTGATCATTACATATAATTCAATTAAGATATTGTACGAAAGTATTATTTATTCTATATCTCTTTTGATTTGAGATATAGAAGAATTTTTGATTGGGTGAATTCAAATAAAATAAAGTTTTTTCGTCTATCTTATTTTATTTTTATTCATTTTTTTCTTCTATCAATAATAACATATCTATAATAATAAAAAACTCAATTAAATTTATTAACAACTCAATCAAAATAAATACAATTATCCCCAAAAACAAAATGTTTGTTATGCTTAATATTTTTAGTTTGATCTGTATCTACCTTAATTCTGCTCTTTATTCCAGTAGTTTTTTCGTTGGCAAATTGCCCGAAGCCTACGCTTTTTTGAATCCAATAGTCGATGTTATGCCAGTGATACCCCTGTTCTTTTTTCTCTTAGCCTTTGTTTGGCAAGCTGCTGTAAGTTTCCGGTGATATTTTTAATTTTAATAAAGTCCCAGACAAATTCATGATTTATTCGAAAAAAAAAAATCGGGTATGTAGTATAGTAGTATAAAAGTGGAGAATCTATTCTCTTTTTTCCTAAAAAAATCTTGGAGATTGTGTAATGCTTACTCTCAAACTATTTGTTTACACGGTAGTGATATTCTTTGTTTCTCTCTTTATCTTCGGATTCCTGTCTAATGATCCAGGACGTAATCCTGGACGTGAAGAATAAAAAATAAGGTTTTCTTTGCTTGATTTTAAACTGTTATTTAGTAAGATTTTATCTATTCCACTAATTATTTTTTTATTACTAGTAATAAAAAAATAGCTCTCGATAAATTCGAAAAAAAAAAAATACTAAGTCATCAACGAAAACGGAAAGAGAGGGATTCGAACCCTCGGTACGAAAAACTCGTACAACGGATTAGCAATCCGACGCTTTAGTCCACTCAGCCATCTCTCCTCCCAATTGAAAAAGGATAATACTATGTTACATTATAAAAAATAAGGCTTGAAAACGCCCGTCATAGTATATACTCTTATTTTTTAATTTCGTCCGAAGGGGCTTTTTAGTTCCACGGCCCGGCCTGGTCAGTCCTTAGCCGGGCCCGCCCTTTTGTTCCAACAAATCATATTCCAACAAATCATAAATCAAAAGGTTTAGAAAATTGAAAAAAAAAAAATAATAAATAAAAAAATATCAATATCTATGATATAGAATCAAATGGTAGAGAATCAACGTGCTATTTCTTTCTTAGTTAGTCCTTTTATTCCGGTTTAAATAAGAAAAAAGGAACTCTCGTTTCTTACCACAATCTATTTTTGTGTTATGGATTAAGTTCGAGACAAAAACCTCGGGCAAAAAAGCACTTGTTATTTAGTTATTAAAATGAATACTCGTTTCCAAATCTCATTAGGTCCTCTGATACAAATACAAAAGGTAAACGCTCTAGTTTTCATAATTTTTTTCTGATGTTTTGGTTTTGTGATTAAGGTCGACAAAAGGTCCATTTAGATACAATAATCTGATTGTAGCGGGTATAGTTTAGTGGTAAAAGTGTGATTCGTTCTTTAATCCTTTATATAGTTAAAGGGTCTTTCGGTTTGATTAATATTCATTCCGAACAAAAACTTTAGTTCTTAAAAGGATTGAATCCTTTCCCTCTCAATGAAAAATTCGAGGAATAATATAAATTCTCGTGATTTTTATCCACGAATCAATTTTAAATTGAAAAATTGGATTATAAGATTACGAAACATAATTTTTTTATTGGATCAATACTTCCAATTGAATGAGTATAAGTAAAGGACCCATGGATAAAGATAAAACGCGTATTTCTAATCGTAACTAAATCTTCAATTTTTCATTTCTGTAGGGGAAATTGAAGCAAAACAGCTATTAAACAATGTCTTTGGTTTATTAAAGACATCGATAAATTGTTTTAGCTCGGCGGAAACAAAATGCTTTTCCTAAGGATTCTTTCAAATAGAAGTAGAGAACGAAGTAACTAGAAAGATTGTTAGAATATAACACCCCTTTCTATAGGGATCGTCTAGAAAGCGGGTTGTTCTGAATAGATTCAGACATAAAAGCTGACATAGACGTTATGGGTCAGATTTTTTATTTCGTTCATATCTGAATCTGGGAATTTATCCACCTTCCATAAAGGAGCTGAATGAAACCAAAGTTTCACGTTCAGTTTTGAATTAGAGACGTTAAAAATTATGAATCAACGTCGACTATAACCCCTAGCCTTCCAAGCTAACGATGCGGGTTCGATTCCCGCTACCCGCTTTGACTTTATTTTACTTTTTTTACTTTATCATTATAATTTTTAATATTTAAAATATTTAAATAAAATTAAATAAAATAAGGTTGAATGAATCGAATTAATGTAATACATCATTGACTTGAATACTAAATTGGTTGAAT